GCTGCTGTAGCTTATTAAAGCATGGCACTGAAAATGCCAAGATGGGACCTAACCCTCCCCAGCAACACAAAGGTCTGGTCCTGGCCTTACCATCAGTTCTAATTAAACTTACACATGCAAGTCTCCTCGCCCCAGTGAAATACCCTTTATTATCCTATTTAGAAGAAAAGGAGTTGGTATCAGGCTCAAACAGCCCATAACACCAAGTCAAGCCACACCCCCAAGGGAATTCAGCAGTGATAAATATTAAACATTAGCGCAAGCTAGATTTAGTTATAATTAAGATAGTCGGTCAATTTCGTGCCAGCCACCGCGGTTATACGAGAGACTTAAACTGATAGTTATCGGCGTAAAGCGTGATTAAGGACCCGTACCACTAAAGTTAAACTCTGACCCAGCTGTTAAAAGCCTTCGTCTATGAGAAACCCACTAACGAAAGTAACTTTATCTCCCCCTGAATTCACGGTAGCCAGGACACAAACTGGGATTAGATACCCCACTATGCCCGGCCTCAAACTTTGATTAATTACAATTTTATTCGCCAGGGGACTACGAGCGTCAGCTTAAAACCCAAAGGACTTGGCGGTGCCCTACACCTCCTAGAGGAGCCTGTTCTATAATCGATAATCCACGATACACCTCACCGTTTCTTGCCAAAACCGCCTATATACCGCCGTCTCCAACTTACCCTATGAAGGATTCACAGTAAGTTCAAAGATCTTCCATCAGAACGTCAGGTCAAGGTGTAGCGAATGAAACGGGAAGAAATGGGCTACATTTTCTATTTTTAGACCACACGGAAAATCAGTATGAAACCTGATTATGAAGGAGGATTTAGCAGTAAAAAGAAATCAGCAAGTTCTTTTTAAGTCGGACCTAGGGCGCGTACACACCGCCCGTCACCCTCTTCAACTCATTTCACCCTATTTCATAATAAAATAACTGGAGATAAGAAGAGGCAAGTCGTAACATGGTAAGTGTACCGGAAGGTGTACTTGGAACAGAATGTAGCTTAATTAAAGTCCCTCGCTTACACCGAGCCCATACCCGATAACCACGGGTCATCCTGACAGTTACTCATCTAGCCTGAACAAATTCAAACTTAATTTTTAATACACTCCCCCTCCTACCCTAAAACATTTTTAATCTACAGTATATGCGATAAAAAAAGAACCCAGAGCTACAACAACAGTACCGCAAGGGAAAGATGAAATAATAATGAAACATTTTCACACTAAACAAAGCAGAGCTTACATCTTGTACCTTTTGCATCATGGCCCAACAAGTCTAATTCAGGCAAAAAGAATTCTAGTCTGATCCCCCGAAACTAAGTGAGCTACTCCGAGGCAACCCCTAGAGTAAACCCGTCTCTGTGGCAAAAGAGTGGGAAGACCTTCGAGTAGAGGCGACAAACCTATCGAACTTAGTGATAGCTGGTTGCTCAGGAAAAGAATCTTAGTTCTCCCTTAAGAATTAACTAGCGTAATTTAAGCAAACCAAATTCCTAAGAGCTATTCAATAAGGGTACAGCCTTATTGAAAAAGGATACAACCTTCACTTCAGGTTAATGATTAAATTCATAAGAGGATTAAAGTGAAGTCGGCCTAAAAGCAGCCATCTTACTAAAAGCGTCAAAGCTTTACCTTATCTATACCACTTATCTGATTATTTTACCAAAACCCGATACCACTACTGAGCTGTTTTATACTTATATAAAAGCATTTATGTTAGGACTAGTAACACAGAATTATTTCTCTTTCATGTAAGTATACATCAGATTGAATACCTCACTGATTTTTATTCAGTCTTGAATATAAAGTAATACCCCCCCCCCCCGAAAACTTTACTCACTCAACTGTTAACCTGACACAAGAACATGGAAAAAAGATTAAAAGAATGGGAAGGAACTCGGCAAATATTAGTCCCGCCTGTTTACCAAAAACATCGCCTTTTGAACATTATAAAAGGTAACGCCTGCCCAGTGACATTTGTTTAACGGCCGCGGTATTCTGACCGTGCGAAGGTAGCGTAATCACTTGTCTTTTAAATAAAGACTAGTATGAACGGCATCACGAGGACTTAACTGTCTCCCCCCTCCAATCAGTGAAACTGATCTCCACGTACAAAAGCGGGGATAATTTCATAAGACGAGAAGACCCTATGGAGCTTTAAACCAAAAACCACTTGTTTAGCCTACTATATTAATTTAGTACTAAAATAACAGGCCTGATTAAGGTTTTCAGTTGGGGTGACTGTGGAGAAAAATAAATCCTCCATGAAGATTTAAGCTTAGAACTATCGTTCTAAGCATTAGCAAGCCTAACTTTACTTGATCCAATATTTTTGATCAACGGACCAAGTTACCCTAGGGATAACAGCGCAATCCACTTCAAGAGTTCATATCGACAAGTGGGTTTACGACCTCGATGTTGGATTAGGACATCCAAGTGGTGCAGCCGCTACTAAGGGTTCGTTTGTTCAACGATTAAAGTCCTACGTGATCTGAGTTCAGACCGGAGTAATCCAGGTCAGTTTCTATCTATGATATAACTTTTTCTAGTACGAAAGGACCGAAAAAGTAGAGCCTCTTATACTTATATGCTCTAGCTTAACATTGTTGAACTCATCTTAAACAAGAATAAGTCTACTTCTTACCCTAAGATCAAGGCGCTAGCGTGGCAGAGACAGGTAATTGCAAAAGCCCTAAGACCTTTTAACCGGAGGTTCAATTCCTCCCGCTAGCTATGCGATTTTTAATTCATATTATTGGGTTCCTAGTCAATCCACTACTTTATATCATCCCAATTCTGCTAGCCGTCGCATTTCTCACACTCCTTGAACGAAAAGTGCTAGGTTATATGCAACTTCGAAAAGGCCCTAATATTGTTGGCCCTATAGGGTTACTTCAACCACTTGCGGACGGCGTTAAACTATTCATTAAAGAACCAATTCAACCAATCACTTCCTCTCATACTCTTTTTCTTCTGGCCCCCATTATAGCCTTAACTTTAGCCCTAATTATTTGAATGCCCATTCCCATACCTTTTTCACTTTCTGATCTTAATCTAGGCATTCTTTTTATTTTAACAATCTCAAGTTTAGCAGTTTATTCAACGCTAGCTTCCGGCTGAGCCTCAAACTCAAAGTACGCCCTTATTGGCGCCCTTCGAGCAATTGCCCAGACAATTTCTTATGAAATTTCTCTAGGATTAATTCTACTTTGCCTAGTCATCTTTACAGGCGGATTCTCTCTTTATAATTTTAATATCACACAAGAACACATATGACTTATTTTCCCAGGCTGACCCTTAGCCTTCATATGATATACATCCACTTTAGCTGAAACTAACCGCGCCCCCTTCGACTTAACTGAAGGAGAATCAGAATTAGTATCAGGTTTTAACGTTGAATATGCTGCAGGACCATTTGCTCTTTTTTTCCTCGCCGAATATGCTAATATTATAATAATAAACGCCTTATCAGTTATCTTTTTTTTAGGCTCATCACACTTAGACTTCCCTGAACTAATTACAGTCTCTATTATAATCAAAACAGCCCTTCTAACCTTTACCTTTATTTGAATTCGAGCATCATACCCCCGATTTCGTTATGATCAATTAATACATCTAATATGAAAAAATTTTCTACCCATTACCTTAGCTTTAACCCTCTGACACATCTCAATCCCTTTATCATTTCTAGGACTAGCTCCACAATATTGGATCTGTGCCCGAAAGCAAAGGTACACTTTGATAGAGTGTAATATAGGGGTTCAAACCCCCTCGGATCTTTAGAAAAATGGGAATTGAACCCACTCCTGAGAGACCAAAACTCCCTGTACTTCCCCTATACTTTCTTCTACTAAACTAACCACTAACCAATAAACACCCCGTAGATAAGTGTAACTCAATGATTATTCAATAAATAACTTACCTAACATAATTCTATTTCACTCTATTACTTAAGACATTTTAAACTTTTGAACATATAAATTTTATTTATCTATTGATATTAATAGTATAACTTTTTCTATCACAGTAAGATCAGCTAACTAAGCTTTTGGGCTCATGCCCCAAACATGTGGAATAAAACCCACTTTTACTAAAACCTATTTAAGGACTATTCATGAAAAAGCCAAATAAGCTTTTTGAGTTATTACCAAAAAATGAAGTTACTCCTCCCTTCAGGAAGATGACGAGTATGTACGCTTTTTACCTTACATTACCACAAAAGTGTAAAACAATATTGTTCACTTTTGTATCCTGCTTAGTAATTTGTTTTCTTACCCGAGCCTCTGGCTTATCGCCCTCGCAGGTCTTGAATACAACACCCCTATAGGTCACCATATTTTTAATGCAATGTGAGAACGCCTTTCAGGACCCACAGCAATTAAATTCATCTTTACCCAACTGCTTGCAATCGAAATTATCCTAATTTCATGTGTTTGCTCAACTGATCAATGTGACCCCACAAATCCCCCCACCCATTTTGCAAATATTCTTATTTTCACTGCTTTAGCTATTAAACTAAACCTGGACCCATTTAACTCATGGGAAAAACCCATAATTCAAGGATCAATCACATCTGACTGCGTGACTCTTTTGATTTACCATAAATTACCTCCATTAATTTTCTTATGCATACTTCCCTCCTATGTTGAGTATCACCCAATTTTACTTTTTGGTGCCCTTTCAATTATACATTGTCTTTTTTACATCCCAAAAAGCCCGGCAATTTTTATCATTACTTCTTTAACCCTAGTTCTCTCAGGGGTAACAATAGTAGTACCTTTCTCCCCCAGGTAGCAGGGTGCCTCATTTTACCATTTTGTCTTAATAATTCCTGCTTTCTCCATTTTTAACTCAATAAATAACTGATTCGGGTTTCCTTTTTATACTACCGTCCCTACATATCTATGAAAATATTTACGTTTCTTAAGTTCTTTATCTGTATACCACGGATCCCCGCTTTTGATCACAAGCATGACTTATTCTAAAGAACGACATTGAAGTATCATTAAAACTTTCCGGAAGTTTTGAAACCCTCTTATTAACAATATTACTTTTCTTATTGTTAGTCGGAACACTTATTAAAACTAAATTGGTTCACCAATTCACAAACCAACCATACCGCCTGATAATCTTTTCCTCCGTCTTTATAATTTTGACGGCGATTTATTACACTTTGTATTTATATCAAACATCTTTATTCTAATTATTAACAATTACTTATTATATTATATTTTAACACCTTACCAGCTACCCCAAAATGATTGTTCTCGTATGCTTTGAAACCCCTTCACATCACTATTTGTCAAGTGACCCCAAACCCCTATAAAGTAGGCTAAAAAAGCTTTTGGGCCCATACCCCGAAAATGAAGGTTAAACCCCTTCCTTTATAACATGGGACCTCTCGCCTGATCTTGCTTTTTAACTGCCCTTGGACTAGGCACTTTCATAACTATATCTAGTTATCATTGATTAATAGCTTGAATGGGCTTAGAAATTAACACCTTTGCTATCATCCCCCTCATAGCCCACAATCATCACCCCCGTGCAGTAGAAGCTACTACAAAATATTTCCTGATTCAGGCGGCAGCTGCCGCTCTCATCCTGTTTTCTAGTATTAATAATGCCTGAATTACCGGAGAATGGGATATTACCAATTTAACCGACCCCTCATCTATTTCCCTAATAACTATCGCCCTCTCTATTAAGTTAGGACTAGCCCCATTTCACTTTTGACTTCCTGAAGTTCTTCAGGGATCAACACTCGTCTGTGGGATAATTTTAACAACATGACAAAAATTAGCTCCCATGTCCCTAATATACTCAATCGCACCCAATCTACACTCACCTCTTCTTCTTATTTTAGCTACTCTTTCTATTATGCTCGGAGGGTGAGGCGGCATTAATCAAACGCAAACTCGTAAGATTTTAGCCTACTCCTCAATTGCCCATTTAGGATGAATGGCCGCTGTTGTATCCATTAACCCCCCCCTAGCCTTTTTCAATTTATTTATCTATATTTTAATAACAACTTCAATATTTTTGATTTTTCTGATTTTATCATCAACCTCTGTTTCTTCCTTAACTTTCTCATGAACCAAAACCCCTATTATCTTAACTTTAGCTTCACTCACACTACTTTCAATAGGGGGACTACCACCTTTATCCGGTTTTCTCCCCAAACTCATTATTCTTGTAGAACTTATTCAACAGAGTTCACTAGTCACTGCCTCCTTGATAATTATGTCTGCTCTACTTAGCTTGTTCTTCTACGTTCGCCTTCTTTACTTCTTAACATTAACAACTTATCCTAATTTCTCTTCTTCCTCTACCTGATGACGTACTAAACCATTAACCAACACCTTATTACTCTCAGTTTTTTTAATTTCTTCCTCTCTTTTTCTCCCAACCCTCCAATCATTCATTAACTTATTTTAACCCCCCCCCCCCCCCAGACTTGCAAGATATTACCCTACATCTCCTGGATGCAAACCAGATACTTTTAATTAAGCTAAAGCCTTCTAGAAGAGCGGGCCTTGATCCCGCGAAAATTTAGTTAACAGCTAAAAACTCAATCCAGCGAGCTTCCTTCTACTTCTCCCGCCTAATAAAAACGGGAGAAGCCCCGGCGGGCGTTACCCGCTTCTTCGGATTTGCAATCCGACGTGATTTCACCACAGGGCCTGATAAAAAAAGGATTTTAACCTTTGTTCTTAGGGCTACAACCTACCGCCTTACTCTCGGCCATCTTACCAGTGACAATTGCTCGATGATTTTATTCTACTAATCACAAAGACATCGGCACCCTGTACTTCATTTTTGGTGCCTGAGCAGGCATAGTCGGAACCGCTTTGAGCTTAATTATTCGAGCAGAACTAAGTCAACCAGGAACACTTCTAGGAGACGATCAAATTTATAATGTTGTAGTGACAGCCCATGCCTTTGTCATAATCTTCTTCATGGTTATGCCGGTGATAATCGGAGGATTTGGGAACTGACTTACACCCCTAATAATCGGAGCACCAGATATAGCTTTTCCCCGAATAAATAATATAAGTTTTTGGTTGCTTCCACCATCTTTTTTATTGCTTCTAGCTTCTTCTACAGTTGAATCTGGTGCCGGCACCGGATGAACAGTTTACCCGCCCTTGGCTGGTAACTTGGCCCATGCCGGACCCTCCGTTGATCTCACCATTTTCTCTTTACACCTAGCTGGGGTATCTTCCATCCTCGGAGCTATTAATTTTATTACCACTACTCTTAATATAAAACCTCCAGCTGCAAATCAATATCAAACTCCACTATTTGTTTGATCAGTGCTAATTACTGCAATCTTACTATTATTATCCTTACCGGTTTTGGCTGCAGGAATCACCATGTTATTAACAGATCGAAACCTCAATACCACTTTTTTTGACCCGGCGGGCGGGGGGGACCCGGTATTATATCAACACTTATTCTGATTTTTTGGTCACCCAGAAGTGTATATCCTGATTCTTCCCGGCTTTGGCATAATCTCCCATATTGTAACCTATTATTCGGGGAAAAAAGAACCCTTTGGCTATATAGGGATAGTTTGAGCTATAATATCTATTGGCTTACTGGGCTTCATTGTATGGGCCCACCACATGTTCACTGTAGACTTAAATGTGGACACTCGAGCTTACTTTACCTCCGCAACAATAATTATTGCTATCCCTACAGGAGTTAAAGTCTTTAGCTGACTCGCCACAATTCATGGAGGTGTTACCAAATGAGACGCGGCCATACTTTGAGCTCTCGGCTTCATTTTTCTGTTTACGGTTGGAGGTCTTACCGGAATTGTCCTAGCTAACTCTTCTTTAGACATTGTTCTTCATGATACTTATTATGTAGTAGCTCATTTTCACTATGTTTTGTCAATGGGTGCTGTATTCGCAATTATAGGCGGCTTCGTCCACTGATTCCCATTATTTTCAGGCTACACCCTTCACGAAACCTGAACAAAAATTCACTTCGGCGTGATATTCACTGGCGTAAATCTCACCTTCTTCCCCCAACATTTTCTGGGATTAGCTGGGATACCACGACGGTATTCTGACTACCCGGATGCATACACACCATGAAACACTGTTTCGTCAGTGGGCTCTTTAATCTCTCTGATTGCCGTAATTTTAATAATATACATTATCTGGGAAGCTTTTTCGACAAAACGAGAAGTCTTCATTGCTGAACTTACATCTACTAATCTTGAATGACTTCACGGATGTCCACCCCCATTTCACACCTTTGAAGAACCTACTTTTACTCAAACCCAAGCCCTATAGCGCCAAGAAAGGAAGGAATTGAACCCCCCTAATATGATTTCAAATCACATGCATTACCAATCTGCCACTTTCTCATCCGAAATGTTAGTAAACTATTACATTATCTTGTCAAGATAAAATTACGGATGGAAACCCCGTACACTTCTATGACTCAACCTGTTCAACTCGGCTTCCAAGACGCAGCCTCACCAATTATAGAGGAACTTCTTCATTTCCATGATCACGCACTAATTGCTGTTTTATTAATTAGCGTTCTAGTTCTTTATATTCTTTCATCTTTAATAATTTCTAAACTGACAAATACTAATCTCGTTGACGCTCAAGAAATTGAAATAGTTTGAACCGTCATACCTGCCATTATTCTTATTGCAATCGCTCTCCCCTCTCTCCGTATCCTTTATCTTATGGATGAAATTAATTATCCTTTCATTACAGTAAAAGCCATCGGACATCAATGATACTGAAGCTACGAATATGGTGATCTTGAAGGTTTGTACTTTGATTCTTACATAACCCCAACTACAGAACTACAACCTGGTCAGCTGCGCCTCTTAGAGGTAGATAATCGCATAGTTACACCCACCTGCGTCCCTATCCGCATTCTCGTTACTGCGGAAGATGTGTTACACTCATGAGCAATCCCTTCTTTAGGGGTGAAAACTGACGCGATCCCGGGTCGACTAAACCAAACGTCTTTTATCGCTTCGTGGCCTGGAGTTTTTTATGGACAATGTTCTGAAATCTGCGGCGCAAATCATAGTTTTATACCCATTGTCGTTGAAGCAACCCCCTTAAATCAGGTACCGTGATCTTTACTGGTAAACTCTTCGCTAAGAAGCAAGACAGGGACGAGCAATAGCCTTTTAAGCTATATATGGGTGACTCCTAATCACCCTTAGTGAATGCCTCAATTAAACCCGTCTCCCTGATTCTTCACTTCAGTCGTATTATGATTAATCTTCTTTATCTTTTCTTCTAAGATTAAAGATATTTTTCCTCACCAAAAACCACGCACTACTCTGATTTTTGTACCTGAAATTCCTCACTGATTTTGATCATGAATTTAAACCTATTTGACCAATTTGCCAGTCCATCACTCATTGGAATCCCATTATTTTTATTAGCCTTAATTATCCCAACTTTGTTATTAACTCGCCCCTCTACCCGACTAATTAGTAGTCGCCTATTCATCGCACAATCTTGATTTTTTATTAACATTACCAAACAACTTTTCTCTGAAGTCAAATTAATAGGTTACAAATGGGCTCTATTATTTACTTCTCTAATTATTTACCTCCTCTTTATTAACCTTCTAGGCCTTCTTCCACATACGTTTACACCAACAACTCAGCTTTCTGTGAACATGTCGTTTGCCGTGCCATTTTGACTTTCTTCTGTTATTCTAGGAATACGAAAACAGCCTACTAAATCTTTAGCCCATTTTTTACCTGAGGGGACCCCTACAATATTAATTCCAGCTCTCGTTATAATTGAAACAATCAGCTTATTTATTCGGCCATTAGCCTTAGGGGTTCGGCTTACAGCAAATTTAACGGCGGGCCATCTACTAATTCAATTAATTGCCTCTGCCGCCCTCGCCCTCTCTTCAATAACTTTATTTATTTCAATTATCACCACTTCAGTTCTATTTATTCTCACCATTCTTGAAATTGCAGTAGCAGTAATCCAGGCCTATGTCTTCGTATTACTTCTGACACTCTACCTTCAAGAAAATACCTATGGCCCACCAAGCTCACGCTTACCACATAGTCGAACCTAGCCCGTGACCCTTAACGGGAGCCCTTGCTGCTCTTCTCCTCACCTCAGGTTTAGCATTGTGATTTCACTCCCAAAAAACAACAGTTCTTATCCTAGGATTAATTGTACTATTATTCACAATAATTCAATGATGACGAGATGTGGTTCGAGAAGCTACTTATCTAGGCCATCACACACTCTTAGTTCAAAAAGGCTTACGGTATGGAATGATCCTATTCATCACCTCTGAAGTATTTTTTTTTATCGGGTTTTTTTGAGCCTTTTATAACGCTAGTCTATCACCAACTCATGAGATTGGGGGATATTGACCACCAGCTGGTATTACTACACTTGACCCATTTGAAGTTCCTCTTCTTAACACCGCTGTACTACTTGCCTCTGGTGTAACAGTTACATGAACTCACCATAGCATTATATTAGGGGATCGCAAAGAAGCCATTCAATCTCTAACTCTTACTGTTATCTTAGGCCTTTATTTTACTATTCTTCAGGCAATAGAGTATTATGAAGCCCCTTTTTCAATTGCAGAAGGTGTCTATGGCTCCTCATTCTTTGTTGCCACCGGGTTTCACGGTTTGCATGTCATTATTGGTTCTTTATTTTTACTAGTATGTCTAATTCGTCTCTCACTTCACCACTTCACCACCTCTCACCACTTTGGATTTGAAGCCGCAGCATGATACTGACACTTCGTCGATGTAGTCTGATTATTCCTATATATCTCCATCTACTGATGAGGTTCTTATCTTCTTAGTATCTAATAGTACAAGTGATTTCCATTCACATGGCCTCGGTTTAAGCCCGGGAGAAGGTAGTGATTATTTCTATTTTATTTATTACTTCAACTCTTACTGTCATTTTAGCTTTAATTAGTTTCTGACTTCCACTCATTAACCCTAATTTAGATAAACTATCCCCATATGAGTGCGGATTTGATCCCTTAGGATCAGCGCGATTACCCTTCTCCATACGGTTCTTCCTAGTCGCTATCCTCTTTCTTCTTTTTGATCTTGAAATTGCTCTACTTCTACCTGCCCCATGAGCCATACATCTGCCGTCCTCCACCTCAACTATCGTTTGGGCTTCTTCCATTCTTATCCTTTTAACATTAGGTCTAATCTATGAATGACTTCAAGGGGGTCTCGAATGAGCTGAATAAGTGGTTAGTCTAAGCAAGACAATTGATTTCGACTCAATAAATTCAAGTTAAATTCTAGAACCTCTTTATGACACTTTCTTATCTTAGCTTCTGTTCTGCTTTTATCCTTGGCCTAGTTGGTTTAACATTCCACCGCACTCATCTATTATCGGCTCTTCTATGCCTTGAAGGGACTATACTATCACTTTATTTAGCATCCTCATTATGGTCTACGTCCCTCTCCCTCCCAATTTCTTCTATCATTCCAATATTAATTTTAACATTCTCAGCCTGTGAAGCCGGCACAGGTCTATCGCTTATGGTTGCCACCTCCCGAACCTTTGGAAACGATAAACTTCATAACCTTAATCTCCTACAATGCTAAAAATTCTTTTCCCTTCTCTATTATTGCTGCTAACTTCATGGCTGACTCACTCAAAATGACTTTGGACAACTGTTACTTCTTATTCTCTCGTTATCGCTCTTGTTAGTCTAATTTTTCTTCAAAAACCTTCAGAGTCATGCATTTTAATTAACAAATTTATAATAATTGATGAACTTTCAGCCCCTTTCCTAATTTTATCCACCTGATTACTCCCTCTAACACTTTTAGCCAGCCAAAATCACTTATTTTTAGAGCCTAAAGTTCGACAACGAATATATATTTCAATATTAATTATTCTTCAATTATCACTTACCCTAGCTTTTTCGACCACCGAATTAATTATGTTTTATATTTTATTTGAAACCACGCTTATCCCCACCCTATTTATTATTACTCGATGAGGGAATCAAGCTGAACGTCTGAATGCCGGACAATATTTTTTATTTTATACGCTAGCTAGCTCAATACCTCTTTTAATTGCCTTATTATTCTTACAATCATCATTAGGAACACTTTCTATTCCTCTTCTTAACCTTACTCTTAACTTTCACGGTACTTCATGAGCATCAAAAATTCTATGATTCGCATGCCTCTTAGCCTTTCTAGTAAAAATACCCCTTTTTGGAGTTCATCTCTGACTTCCCAAGGCACATGTAGAAGCTCCGATTGCCGGCTCGATAGTTTTAGCTGCTATTCTCCTAAAATTAGGGGGATATGGAATTATACGCTTATTGATTTGTCTAGACCCAGCTTTAAAAACCCTCCCCTATCCGTTTATTGTTCTATCCATATGAGGAATTATTATAACCAGTTCTATTTGCCTTCGTCAAACAGATTTGAAATCAATAATCGCCTACTCGTCAGTAAGTCATATGGGCCTAGTTATTGCTGCGATCATAATTCAAACTCCATGAAGCTTTACGGGTGCCATTATCCTAATGATTGCTCATGGGTTAACCTCATCCGCCCTCTTTTGCCTTGCTAATATTAATTATGAACGCACCCATAGTCGAACACTGCTGTTCTCTCGGGGCCTTCAAACTCTTCTACCCTTAATTGGCGCCTGATGACTAGTCTCTAACTTAACAAATATAGCCTTACCCCCATCCCCTAATTTTATGGGGGAAATTACTATTATTACTTCTCTATTTAATTGATCCCCATGAACTATTTTCGCCACCGGCCTAGGTATGTTGTTAACAGCCTGCTATTCACTATATATATTTTTATCCACCCAACGAGGTGTTATCCCTGACTTCACCCTCTCTATTAACCCCTCCTTTTCTCGTGAACATCTCACCTTATTTTTGCATTTATACCCTTTAACCCTACTTATACTAAAACCTGAATTAATCTGGGGCCCATTTTTTTATGAGCATAGTTTAAATAAAACACTAGATTGTGATTCTAGAAATAGAAGTTAAACCCTTCTTGTTCATCGAATTTGGTAGAACCAACGAGGACTGCTAATTACTCATCATCGTGGTTTGATTCCACGACAAATTCGGCTTTTAAAGGAAAATAGCCTATCCGCTGGCCTTAGGAGCCACCACTTCCTGGTGCAAGTCCAGGTAAAAGCTGTGTATATTCCCCTCGTTTTCAACTCCTCTTTGCTATTAATTCTTCTTTTCATTACACTTCCTCTCCTTTCATCTCTTTTTCATTTAGCTGATCCCTCCCCCCACACAGTGAAAACTTCCATTAAACAAGCCTTTATTTTAAGCCTGTTCCCTCTGCTCATGTTCTTAGATCAAGGCACTGAGTCTATTATTACTAATATCCAATGAATTAGTATCAACACGTTTGATATTAATCTAAGCTTTAAATTTGACCTTTATTCAATCTTTTTTATACCCATCGCCTTCTTTGTAACTTGATCTATTTTAGAATTCGCTATCTGGTATATAGCATCAGACCCACTAATTAACCGATTTTTCAAATACCTCTTAATCTTCTTAATAGCCATAATTATCCTTGTTACCGCTAATAACCTCTTCCAATTTTTCATCGGCTGAGAGGGCGTAGGAATTATATCGTTTCTTCTCATTGCATGATGACATTCCCGACCCGATGCCAATGCAGCTGCCCTTCAAGCTGTGATCTATAATCGAATTGGAGACTTGGGTTTAATCCTTAGCATAGCCTGATTGGCAACAAATTTCAATTCTTGAGAAATATCACAACTGTTTATTTTGTGTGATCAACATCTTCTTCTCCCCTTATTAGGATTCATCTTAGCAGCATCCGGAAAGTCTGCTCAATTTGGTCTACATCCATGACTCCCTGCTGCCATAGAAGGTCCTACCCCTGTGTCCGCACTGCTGCACTCAAGCACAATAGTCGTAGCTGGGATCTTCCTACTTATTCGTATTCATCCTCTACTCTCTTATAACAAGACCGCCCTAACGATTTGTCTTTGTCTAGGCGCCCTAACCACCCTTTTTACTGCTGCTTGTGCTCTTACTCAAAATGATATTAAAAAAATTGTAGCATTTTCTACTTCCAGCCAACTTGGCTTAATAATAGTTACAATCGGACTCAATTTTCCACAACTAGCATTTTTTCATATTTGCACTCACGCTTTCTTTAAAGCCATACTATTCCTTTGTTCAGGATCTATTATCCACAGCTTAAATAATGAACAAGATATCCGTAAAATGGGAGGCCTACAAAAAGCCATCCCAGTGACTACTTCTTGCTTAACAGTAGGAAGTTTAGCTCTTTCAGGTACACCTTTCCTTGCAGGGTTTTTTTCAAAAGATGCAATTATTGAAGCTCTAAATACATCATTAATCAACTCATGAGCCCTAATTATTACCCTAGTAGCCACCTCCTTTACTGCAATTTATAGTTATCGAATTATCTTCTTTGCTTCCATAAATACACCACGAACATCATCTTTTACACCTGTTAATGAAAACAACCCACTAATTACTAACCCAATCAAACGCTTAGCTTGAGGGAGCATACTTTCAGGTTTAATAATTTTTCTTAGTATAAATCCAATTAAAATTCAAACCCTAACAATGCCCTTGCACCTTAAATTAACTGCTCTTCTGGTCTCCCTATTAGGCCTAATTTTGGCCGTCGACGCTCTTAACATAACCACCAACCAAAAAATTTATAAAACCCAAGGTTTTTATTTACTTTCTAACCTTCTGGCCTTCTTCCAATCGCTCCTGCACCGATCTGCATCTTTTAAAAGCTTAAACTTCGCCCAGAAAATCGCTACACACACCGTAGACACGACCTGATTAGAAAAAACTGGCCCTCAAGGCATTATTAACCTGCAAATAACCCCTACCTCTATATCATCATCAATTCAACAAGGACAGATTAAAACTTACCTCACCCTTATTTTACTCACCGCTTTTTTAATTTTTTGCATGATATCTAAAAGGTGGGGCCTTAGCCCCCCCCCTTACTACCCGCAACGCCCCTTCAAGATGACCACGACTTAGTTCCAATACTACAAATAAAGTTAAAAGTAGTACACTGCCCCCAATTATTAATAAACCTCCTCCCTCTGAATATAATAGAGACACGCCACTTCAATCCCCTTGGACTACTCCTCATTTCATCCCTTCACTTACCCCCTCTTTCACCACTCCCCCCACCATCACATAACCTAAGCCGAGAAATAATAAATATGCTATTACATAACACCCAACCTTTCAACCTCCTCAAGCCTCGGGATAAGGCTCAGCGGCTAACGCCACTGAATACGCAAATACTACCAGTATCCCCCCCAAATAAACCAAGAAGAGCACTAACGATAAAAAAGAAGCCCCCGTGCTAATGATAACTCAACAACCCCCTGCCGAAACCACTACTAACCCCAGTGCTGCAAAATAAGGAGAGGGGTTTGATGCAACAGCTACTAACCCCAGTACAACACTAATTAAAAAAAACGAAACTATGTAAGCCACAGTTTTTACTCAGATTTTAACCAAGACCTGTGATACGAAAAACCACTGTTGTAATTCAACTATAAAAACCTAATGGCTATTAATATACGCAAAACTCATCCCCTAATTAAGATTGTGAATAATTCTTTTATTGATCTACCATCTCCCTCTAATATTTCTGCCTGATGGAACTTTGGGTCTCTTCTTGGCATCTGCTTAGTAGCCCAAATCTTTACAGGCTTATTTTTAGCTATACACTATACAGCCGATACATCTTCAGCTTTTTCTTCTATCGCCCACATCTGTCGAGATGTTAATTATGGCTGGTTGATTCGCAACCTCCATGCCAACGGCGCCTCATTCTTTTTTATCTGTATTTTCCTTCACATTGGCCGAGGCCTATACTATGGGTCATTCTTGCTCAAAGAAACATGAAATATAGGAATTATTCTTTTTTTTTTAGTTATAGCCACTGCCTTTGTAGGGTACGTCCTTCCTTGAGGCCAAATATCATTTTGAGGGGCTACAGTAATTACTAATCTTCTATCTGCTGTGCCGTACATTGGAAACGTACTGGTCCAATGAATTTGAGGAGGGTTTTCAGTAGATAATGCTACCCTAACCCGATTTTTTACATTCCACTTTTTATTACCTTTCATGATCATCGGCGCCACCTTGATTCACCTGTTATTTTTACACGAAACAGGGTCATCCAACCCAACAGGACTAAACTCCAACCTAGACAAAGTCCCATTTCACCCATACTTTTCCTATAAAGACCTCCTCGGTGCCGCCATGATGCTCTTTCTTCTCAGCTTAATATCACTTTTTTTCCCCAATCTTCTTGGCGACCCAGATAATTTCACCCCAGCTAATCCTTTAGTTACCCCTCCTCACATTAAACCAGAATGATACTTCCTATTTGCCTACGCCATCTTGCGTTCTATCCCTAATAAACTAGGTGGTGTCTTAGCTTTAGCTATATCCATCTCTATTCTAGCTTTAGTCCCCATCCTACACACCTCTAACCAACGAAGTTTAATATTTCGACCCTTATCGCAAATCTCATTCTGACTGCTAATTGCCAACACACTTATCTTGACATGAATTGGAGGCCAACCCGTCGAAGACCCCTATATCATTATCGGTCAACTAGCCTCAATTTACTATTTTCTAGTGTTCCTGATTTTCATCCCATCTTTAGGGTCCCTGGAAAATAAGCTCCTAAGTTGATGCCTCAGTAGCTTAATAAAAGCCTTGGCTTTGTAAGCCAAAGAATGGGAGTTTAACCCACCCCTGCGGTATTTCGGAATTAGAGGATTTAAACCTCCACAATTAACCCCCAAAGCTAACATTCTAATTAAATTAAACTCCGCCAAACTTGAACCTTCGGACACTTAAGTTAGTTAAACTAGAAGCCTTCAAAGCTTCAAACAGGGACTAAGCCCCCTAGTTTCCGCAAGCATGATTAATACATCTTTATAACATCACCTACCAAGAACGATAGGCTTTCCTCGATGTACTAATTATGCTTAATCATGCATACACTTACTTTCCCCATATATAATGATTTATCCATTATATATGGGGTTTGTCGCTAGATGCTCGATGTACTAATTATGCTTAATCATGCATACACTTACTTTCCCCATATATAATGATTTATCCATTATATATGGGGTTTGTCGCTAGATGCTCGATGTACTAATTATGCTTAATCATGCATACACTTACTTTCCCCATATATAATGATTTATCCATTATATATGGGGTTTGTCGCTAGATGCTCGATGTACTAATTATGCTTAATCATGCATACACTTACTTTCCCCATGTATAATGATTTATCCATTATATATGGGGTTTGTCACTAGATGCTCGATGTACTAACTATGCTTAATCATGCATACACTTACTTTCCCCATGTATAATGATTTATCCATTATATATGGGATTTGTCACTAGATGCTCGATGTACTAACTATGCTTAATCATGCATACACTTACTTTCCCCATGTATAATGATTTATCCATTATATATGGGATTTGTCACTAGATGCTCGATGTACTAACTATGCTTAATCATGCATACACTTACTTTCCCCATGTATAATGATTTATCCATTATATATGGTTTATATTACTATATGTTATATGCTCGACGTACTAATTATGCTTAATTGGACATTATTAATGTCCACTTTACTTGGTTAATATTACCTGATTTGAATTTCATCATGAATATCCATAACGATTAATCATTCATAATCACCTTTAGCGAAGTCAACCACAACCTCTCTAATCCCTATTAATTAAATACACCATGGATATCCACCTATACTGACTTCACCTTGATTACCAGATTCATCCGACAATTTAATTCTTTATACAATGTTTACACCCATATATATCAACATCACCCTGTCCGTATCCTCTCTATCACTGTATTTCACTAAGAACCATAATTTAATTTTTGTAAATGATTCTAAATGGCCCATGATAACCCTAACTGTGCTCAGGTACTTGGACGATCTTACCTTCCGGTGGATCAACCACAAGTTGACCAGTAAACCCGATTCAGGAGGCCTCTGTTGATTGTGAATCTCAGGTTCATTAATTGTAAACCAATCATACAGTGATCTTCACGAGGCCTCTCTCGTTATGGAATCATTACTAAATGGCCCATGATAACCCTAACTGTGCTCTCATGCTGTTGGTTGGTAAAAAAAGGGGGCCAAGCACTTGGCATCCATATTTGCTTCAGATCACTCTTACAAGGTTGAACATACTATTATGCTTCAAGTCGGACATAGACAGAATGATTGGCATGCCGTGAATGCTTATTAGACATTAGCCTTTTCTAAAAATCACCAAATCTCTTTACCTCCCCTTTAATAGTACTTTTTTTTTTCTATATCAAGCAATAACTGCTTTTTAACGTATGCCACATGATTTTC